AAAAGAACCCTATTTTTGTAATTCCTATGATGCACTTGGAGCTTATCGGCAGAGACGAATCAATTTAGCTAGTCCTTTGTGGCTTCGGTGGCGACTAGATCAACGCGTGATTGCATCAAGAGAAGTTCCTATCGAAGTTCAATGTGAATCTTTTGGTACCTATCATGAGATTTATGGTCACTATCTAATAGTAAGAAATGTCAACAAGGAAATCTTTTGTATAGACATTCGAACCACTGTTGGTCATATTTCTTTTTATCGAGAGATAGAAGAAGCCGTACAAGGGTTTTGCCGGGCTTGCTCATATAGTACCTAAGCTAAAAAATTCTATGATACCCGCGATAATTCGATTCGGGTCTCCCCGTCTCAACTAGTATTCTAATTCGTGAATTTCTCCGCTAATCAAGATCGAGGAAAGGCAGTCTTCGAATCACTGACTCAAATCCATTGTCGAATCCTACTCAACTGAATAGCGAGGTACTTATGGCAGAACGGGCCGATCTAGTCTTTCACAATAAAGCGATAGATGGAACTGCCATGAAACGACTTATTCGCAGATTAATAGATCACTTTGGAATGGCATATACATCACATGTCCTGGATCAAGTAAAGACTCTGGGTTTCCAGCAAGCCACTACTACATCCATTTCATTAGGAATTGATGATCTTTTAACAATACCTTCCAAGGGGTGGCTAGTACAAGATGCGGAACAACAAAGTTTAATTTTGGAAAAACACCATCATTATGGGAATGTACACGCGGTAGAAAAATTACGTCAATCCATTGAGATCTGGTATGCTACAAGTGAATATTTACGACAACAAATGAATCCTAATTTTAGGATGACTGATCCTTCTAACCCAGTCCATATAATGTCTTTTTCGGGAGCTAGAGGAAATGCATCTCAGGTCCATCAATTAGTAGGTATGAGAGGATTAATGTCGGATCCTCAAGGACAAATGATTGATTTACCCATTCAAAGCAATTTACGCGAAGGACTCTCTTTAACGGAATATATTATTTCCTGCTACGGAGCTCGCAAAGGAGTTGTGGATACTGCTGTACGAACATCAGATGCTGGATACCTCACGCGCAGACTTGTTGAAGTAGTTCAACACATTGTTGTACGTAGAACAGATTGTGGCACCATCCGAGGTATTTCTGTGAGTCTTCAAAATGGGATGATAACAGAAAGAATTTTTATCCAAACATTAATTGGTCGTGTATTAGCGGACAATATATATATGGGTTCACGATGCGTTGCCATTCGAAATCAAGATATTGGGATTGGACTTGTTAATCGATTCATAACCTTTAGAGCAAAATCAATATCTATTAGAACTCCCTTTACTTGCAGGAGTACATCTTGGATCTGTCGATTATGTTATGGCCGTAGTCCCACTCATGGCGACCTGGTCGAATTGGGAGAAGCGGTAGGTATTGTTGCGGGTCAATCTATTGGGGAACCCGGGACTCAACTAACATTAAGAACTTTTCATACCGGTGGAGTATTTACAGGCGGTACGGCGGAACATGTACGAGCTCCTGATAATGGAAAAATCAAATTCAATGAACATTTGGTTCATCCCACACGTACACGTCACGGCTATCCAGCTTTTCTATGTTATATAGACCTATATGTAACTATTGAGGGTCAAGATATTCTACATAATGTGAATATTCCACCAAAAAGTTTGATTTTAGTTAAAAATGATCAATATGTAGAATCAGAACAAGTCATTGCCGAGATTCGCGCCGAAGCATCCATCTTGAATTTTAAAGAGAGGGTCCGAAAACATATTTATTCTGACTCAGAGGGAGAAATGCACTGGAGTACCGCTGTGTACCATGCACCCGAATATACATATGGTAATGTTCATCTCTTACCAAAAACAAGCCATTTGTGGATATTATCAGGAGTTCCGCACAGATCCAGTATAGTCCCTTTTTCGCTCCACAAGGATCAAGATCAAATAAATATTCATTCTCTTTCTGTCGAACGAAAATATATTTCTAACCTTTCAGTGACTGATGATCAAGCGAGACATAAATTGTTTAGGTCGGATCCTTCTGGTAAAAAGGAGGGGGGGGTTCTTGATTATTCAGTACCTGATCGAATCATATGTAAGGGTCATTGTAATTTTATATACCCCGCTATTCTTGACGAGAATTCTGATTTATTGGCAAAGAGACGAAGAAATAGATTCATCATTCCATTACAATCGAATCAAGAACAAGAAAAAGAACTAATACCCCGTTCAGGTATCTCGATTGAAATACCCATAAATGGTCTTTTCCGTATAAATAGTATTCTTGCTTATTTCGACGATCCTCGATATAGAAGAAAGAGTTCGGGAATTACTAAATATGGGACTATAGAGGCGGATTCTATCGTCAAAAAAGAGGATTTGATTGAGTATCGAAGAACAAAAGAATTTCGGCCAAAATACAAAATGAAAATAGATCGATTTTTTTTCATTCCCGAGGAAGTGCATATCT